CTCATTAAATGGAAACCCCCGCAAAAAACGTTATTACTCTAAATTTTATGATTATCTTATGATCCTTTCTTGATCGCGTCCAATTCCCTTTCTTGATCACGTCCAATTCAATTCCCTTTCTTGATCACGTCCAATTCAATTCCCTTTCTTGATCACGTCCAATTCCACTGTTCGAAAAGACAAAAGAGAGGGTTATATATGATAATTGCATTGTGCCACTATAGTTTAGTGGTAAAATATGATTTATTTTAGTAACTCCATCAGTTGTAGGTGTTTTCGGTTTGATTCATAATCAAAAACTTTCTTTCATTGGTGTTTTTCGTCTTACTCTGTTGCACGTTTCAAGGGGGCCTCATATCCGGACCCTATTGTCTTTTTCTCTTCAAGTTTCAAGGTGCCTAGGCCCCTCTCCTCTCGTCCCAAGTTTTAAGAAGGCCTAGGCCCCTCTCAAATTTCAAGGAGGCCTAGGCCCCTATCGTCTAGTGGTTTAAGACTTCTCTCTTTCAAGGAGGCAACGGGGATTCAAGCTCCCCTGGGGGTGGGTGCTACTAAAGGAAGTTGATTATGGAACGCCCAAAATTAATTTCTTTTTTCTGGGTCGATGCCCGAGTGGTTAATGGGGACGGACTGTAAATTCGTTGGCAATATGTCTACGCTGGTTCAAATCCAGCTCGGCCCAACAATTCGCCAATCTACCATCAGATGGTAGAACCCTCTTGTTCTTAAGAAATACCTGATACGAGGGAATAAAAAAGAATCCAAATTTTCTGCTAGATCCCTTCTTATTTCCCTGGGATTGTAGTTCAATAGGCCAGAGCACCGCCCTGTCAAGGCGGCCGTTGCGGGTTCGAGCCCCGTCAGTCCCGACGGATCCAATAAGTACATCAATTCGCCTCTCCATTTTCTGTGAAAGAAGGGACAGGGAGCATAATTTAATTCCGAAGGGGTTTCCCCCTTTTTTTTCAGGATTCTGTCGAAGAAAGAACAAACCCTAAACTAAAATGAAAATAACTAAAATAGTGAAGTTGATAGAATATTCCATCTTTTCTCCCGCGACTCATCTTTATCATACTTCTTTGTCTTCCAAAGAAAATTGGATCATTAAAAAAACGGCGTTTAGAACCTAATTCCTCTCTTTTTCCACTTCGCTTGTATTGTTTGTTGGGGTTTTGTAGTTAATGGAAACGGACGGGTGGTTAGATGATACTTCATTTGATGGTTCTACAAGGAAGACCTAAGGTAGGTTATAGAAAAGAAAGAACAGAAAAGAAGGATAAATAAAGGAATTTTGGCTTGGGCCGGGAATCCAATCTTGGATTCGGTATGGATAAAAGATCTTCGTATGTTATACTATTCAATTCTCGACGACGAATTAATTTAATAGCTCAGATATTGTTATTCATGATATTGATCCGATTCAAGATCATCGATAGGTAATGCATTCATTGAATTGACAGGTGAAAGATTTATCATCTCTATGGGATTAAATCCCGAGTTATTGTGAAATAAAAAAAAACGATGAGATTATGGAAGTAAATATTCTTGCATTTATTGCTACTGCACTGTTCATTTTAGTTCCTACTGCTTTTCTACTTATCATTTACGTAAAAACAGTCAGTCAAAATGATTAATTACTTTAAATGAAACTTGACTTCTGAGTTCTTATCAATAGTTGAAGAAATCAAATGAAAAGGATTCTATTTTTGCGTCTTAAATGAAATCAACGGGCTATAATCGGCGGTATTCTATGAGATCCGAGAGTATGGTAAGAAAGAAATTTCTTTCTTACCATACTCTCTATTAGTGTTATTGTAGTGTATAAAGTTGTACTTGACTTTCTAATAAAGTTGGTATACAATATTAGCTTTTATCTTTTCTAATAAAGTTGGTAATTCCATATATGGAATTGACGTAGGATCCAATTCTAGTTCTTTGATACATCTATTTATTCCGATCAATCTGAAATAATCGTTTTACTGTTATAGAATACATTTCTCCACTAGAATCCAATGGAATTTCGAAATGAAGATATTTTTATTTGAAAATTATTTCAATTTCAATTCAAATAAAAAAATGCGTTGCAGAACGATCTATAAAACAATTGATACCGTTTCATTCCTCAACCAAATTAGGAGTGCTTCTAAAGTCCACTTCTTCCCCATACTACGAGTGAAAGGGAAAATGTAAAGACTACCATTAAAGCAGCCCAAGCGAGACTTACTATATCCATGTGAATTATGTCCCTTATCTCTATGATAGAATTATTCCATTATTGCTCACTAATAATAGTAGAATCAATGGTCCAGAGTCAAAAAGGGATTCTGGCCGAACACTATTGATGAACCAATCAAATAAATCCATTTCTAAAAAATTCCTATATGATTTCTAATCGGGAAAGACTAAACACAAGTAAAATACACAATGACACCACAAAGGAATGTTACTAATGGAACATGTAGTAATAAAATAAGAGGGCCCATTCCTTTTTTTGTTGCCCTTCATAAGTAAAAATAGATAAATTGCTATCTATTACATACTTTTATTTCCTATTTGATCTAATCCGTACCCTTTCCCGATTGTCTCTCTGAAGCAGTTGGGAGATAGTATATTATACTCTTGACGAGGGGTTTCAAAAAAAAAAATTATTTTTTTTTTTTTTGCACTTTTTCTATACTTTTTCTATAAAAAAGTAAATTATCCATCCAATCTCAATCTAATAGTGATTGAATGCCTGAACACTCAGAGATTCTCGCGAGTCTATATATGTAGATTACAGTATAGAAAAGACTTTCCACAACTAGTAGTTGAATTATCCGCCGGCTATCCAATGGAATTCAAGACCCAATCAGTAGACATTACATTAGCAGTAGAAGGGAATCGGGAAGTCTTGCTTCGACCATTATAATCTTTCTTTGAATTTTAGATTCAAAGATTTCCAATCTTTTACAAAATCCCCAGAACAGATGTTTAGAATCAACCAAGTATCAACAGTCCCCTTATTCTGTTCTGCTGGGGAAAATTTGGGTGAGTTATATCAGCAGAACAGAATAAGAGATTTCGATTCTTTTGTTGATGAGGCGGCACCCGGATTTGAACTGGGGAAAAAGGATTTGCAGTCCCCTGCCTTACCACTCGGCCATGCCGCCAAAACGATACACAATAGGAGAAAATTTTCCCTTTTTGGGTTGGATTACTAAACTTTAGTTTATTGTACTTGCATCTTGCATCCTTTTTTTAATCCTTTTTCTAAATTTATAAAAATTATAAAAGAAACCCTTTTTCCCCTTTTGATTGTATTTGATCCACCCCTTCGATTGATTGTATAGTATCTCAAAACACACAATGCCGAAAAACTTCCCCTCACTTTTCTATTGAAAAATCAAATGTATATTTTCATTCAAAAAAGCCAAAATTTATGACAAATGGGAACCATTAACTATTCGTTGACTGAGAATTCCTGAATGATTCTTGGATTTGAATCTAAAATTTGGTTTGCCTAATGACATAAGAAAATACAAATTGATACATACTTAATCAGTATTGATTCTTTTGAATCAAAAATCCTTCTCAATTTCCATTATAACAAAAATTATAAGTATATGTAAACCCCAGAACGGAAATTGTTACACAGATACCAAATTGGGTATCTTATTTATAGTATGTTGCCTATAAATAAAGGGAATTCGTTGGAACAAAAAAAGGCCCGGCTGGGTATTGACCGGGCCAGGCCCAAAAGGCACTTCGAACAAAATAAAAGCAAGGAGGTCTTCTTTATTTATCTTTCTATTTGGATCTTTCGAGCATCTAAATGGAATTGCTAATTATATAATAACGATAAAGAATGCGAAAGAAATACTTTCTTTAATCCTTACTTGATGTGTAATGTAACATAGTAATTATCTTTTTCAATTGGGAGAGATGGCTGAGTGGACGAAAGCGGCGGATTGCTAATCCGTTGTACGAGTTATTCGTACCGAGGGTTCGAATCCCTCTCTTTCCGTTTCCGTTGATGACTTTCTATTTTTTTCTTTCAAATTTCGCAAACCCCTTTTTATTTTTTTCCTAGTTAAACGTGTGGAATAGATAAAATAAAATCTTAAGAAAATTGGAAAATCAAGCAAGAAAAACGAAATTTTTATTTTATTCTTCACGTCCAGGATTACGTCCTGGATCATTGGATAGGAATCCAAAGATGAAGAGAGAAACAAAGAATATTACTACTGTGTAAACGAAAAGTTTGAGAGTAAGCATTACACAACCTCCAAGATCATTTTTTGAAAAAGAAAAACGAGAAAAGATAATAGATCCTCCATTTTTATATCACATATCCTATTTTGACACCAAGAAATGAATTCTAGAAATAGAAAAGAATGTTCAGAAATTCAAATGAAGTTGAAATTTGTAATAAGAGTCTTTGATTACCACAAATCACTTTCATACCCACAATTAGATATTGTAGGGGACCCTAACCTAATAAGGTCTTTCGCCGGAATAAAGGGTTAGAATGGGGAAATGGGGCGAGCCGGATTTCTCGCGGCTATCCAAGAATTTCAATGTTTGAATCGAAGGTTCATACTGTCAGACTTATTTGATCTTATCAATTGTTATAATTTTTCTCGAATAAATCATGAATTTTCTAGGATAGTATTAAAGATCTTATCGAAAACTTACAGCAGCTTGCCAAACAAAGGCTAAAAGAAAAAAGAACAGGGGTATGACTGGCATAACATCTACGATTGGATTCAAAAAAGCATAGGCTTCGGGCAATTTGGCGAAGAAAAGACTACTCGGATAAAGGGCAGAATTAAGACAGATCAAACTAAAGATATTAAGCATAACAGACATTTTGTTCGTCGAGATAATTGCATTTTGATTGAGTTATTGATATAAGGAAAAATGAAGAAAGTAAGGTAGACAAAAAAATCCTTCTTTTTCCGCCCAATCAAAAATCCTCCAATTCTCAAAGGAGAATAGAAGAAATCATACTTTCATACAATATCTTAATTGAATTATATGTAATGATCAATAAATTCAGTTGAATTCTAGATATACACATGTCAAAATCCTAGCACGAATCTATAATATATTCTATACAGAATAAAGATTTTCTATAGATAGTTGGACTGGAATTGACGAACACTTAATACCAATATTATTCTTTATTAGTATTAGTGTCCAATAAAAATATAAATGGGGCGTAGCCAAGTGGTAAGGCAACGGGTTTTGGTCCCGCTATTCGGAGGTTCGAATCCTTCCGTCCCAGAGCATATCCATTGTATCCGAATACAGCTTTTTTGTTCAACAAGGTTATGTTTCAAGGTCTAATATTGGATAGAATATGATTCTTCTTTCTTTTCTTATTTTGAATGATTCTTTTCGGAATCATATCTCAGTTTTTCACAAACTGAACTAAATCGAGTTCAAATGACATGCAAATGTAACTGAATCCTTTTGTGATCCAGATAAGATGGGACATAGATCACAGTTGCAGAAAGATTACTTAACCTCAGGTTAAACAAAATATGAAAATACATATAAAAGAGGAAGTGCTTAGCCTATAGGTATGTATTGTTATCCTATTTCAGTGACAATAGTCTTTCTATTTTTGTGAAAAATAATTTGCATCCCTAAAATATTAAAATTTAAATATTTAACAATGATATTTATTTTTATTGTTCGATCTATTTAGCTTATTTGCTTTATTAGCTTATTTGCTTTAAATCATTGACAATTCGATTCGAAAAGAAACAGAGACTTATCTTTCTTATGATAATCAAATGTAGTCTTTACTGTAAAACTTGACTCAAATAATGATGTAGAAGTAGGAAACTTTTTCAATTATCAAGATTTGTAATGATTCCTTATGGCTTGAATCTTTGGGAAGTTGGAAATGGGTCAGTCTATCTTATTGAGTCACTTGAGGAGGCAGAGTCAAACAGAATTTATTTATTCGTGTTATTTCTGTTAGTTATGTTATTTCTATATTTAGATTTCTGGATATTTCTGTTAGATATTTTTTTTAGATAGAGATTTATAGAAAAATGTTCCATTCATACAAAAAAAGCCGGGGTCTTGCTAAGATTTCTTCAGAAAAATCTTTATTATCTATGTAGATAAGAAAAAATATAAATTACTATGTCTCTGTACCGACTGAACCAATGACTATTCATGATTCCATAATTGAATCAATTCCATACTGGTTCCAAATTAGGGGAATGTTATGGTAAAACTTCGTTTAAAACGATGTGGTAGAAAGCAACGTGCGACTTGAAGGACACGATCCGGTGTGGATTTTTATTCTTACATCCACCATTTTATATAGGAATGAAGGTGCTCTTGGCTCGACGTCGTTTGTTCTATTCTACTAGAACCCTTCTTTTTTTATTGGGTTGTAATGTAAATAGTTCATGATGGAGCTCGAGTAGAAAGTATTGATTAATTTCTCAGGGGCAACGATCTAGGGTTAATGCCAATCAATAAATTGGAACAACTTCGTAAGTATATCTTCGATATAGAAATCGAAAGGATCCGATTCGAGCAAATTTTCAATTCAAAAAAATTTGTTGGAACGGCTAAAACTTTTTCGATCCACAGTGTATCGCGCGCGAATCAACCGTCGGTATGATTCTTTGATAGAAAGAAATCACAAAAGGGGTATGTTGCTACCATTTTGAAAGGATTAAGAAGCACCGAAGTAATGTCTAAACCCAATGATTTAAAACAAAGATAAAGGATCCCAGAACAAGGAAACACCACTTCAATTGTCTCACGGATCCGAATAAAGAATCCAAATAGATTTTAAACGAGACAAAAGGGGGGGTTAAAGACCACTCAATAAAAAAATATCTTAAAGATTTTTCTTTAAGATATTTGAGAATTATTCAACTTGAGTTATGAGTACAAATGATTTTTTCTTTTTCAGGAAGGAAGATAAAAAAAAATGACTATGAGTTAAATTATAGGCTAATTTCTTTTACGGATTCCTTTACTATTTATTATAATTTTATCCATAGACAAAACTTCGAATCATTTTTTCTCGAGCCGTACGAGGAGAAAACTTCCTATACGGTTCTAGGGGGGGGGGTTCTTTTTCATCTACATCTATCCCGATGAGCCATCTATCGAATCGTTGCAATTGATGTTCGATCCCGAAGAGAAGGAAGAGATCTTCGGAAAGTGGGTTTTTATGATCCGATCAAGAATCAAACTTATTTAAACGTTCCCGCTATTCTCTATTTCCTTGAAAAAGGCGCTCAGCCTACAGGAACTGTTCAGGATATTTTAAAAAAGGCAGAGGTTTTTAAGGAACTTTGCCCTAATCAAACGAAATTCAATTAAATTAAGGAAATAAAAACTAAGGGTAGGATAGTGATTTCTATATAATTTTGGATATCTTTTCTATACTATGTTTTTTTATTTCCTTCTTTTCTTGCTCTATTCGTATCTATTTATCATTGCTTTTATAGAATCCTTTTATAACGAAAACCTTATTTGATTGAT